GATTTCATTTTATGGCAAAAAATTCATTCATCTCGGTTATTTCGCAAGAAGAAAAAGAAGAAAAAGGGGGATCTGTTGAATTTCAAATACGCAGCCTCACCAATAGGATACGAAAACTTTCTTCACATTTGGAATTGCACAGAAAAGACTATTTATCTCAGAGAGGCCTACGTAAAATTTTGGGAAAACGCCAACGGCTGCTATCTTATTTGTCAAAGAAAAATAGAATATGTTATAAAGAATTAATTAATCAGTTGGATATTCGGGAATCAAAAACTCGCTAATTTGAAAAAGCAGTTTGTTTTGAATTATTTGATTTATTAGATCTTGAATTTTAATGAACTTATTTTAGTTTTCAGCAATTCATGAAAGACTGAATCGAGGAAAAACCTATGAATATACCAGCTACAAGAAATGACCTCATGGTAGTAAATATGGGACCCCACCACCCATCAATGCATGGTGTTCTTCGACTCATCGTTACTCTAGATGGTGAAGATGTGATTGACTGTGAACCAATATTGGGCTATTTACACCGAGGGATGGAAAAAATTGCGGAAAACCGAACAATTATACAATATCTGCCTTATGTAACGCGTTGGGATTATTTAGCTACTATGTTCACAGAAGCAATAACCGTAAATGGCCCGGAACAGTTGGGAAATATTCAAGTGCCTAAAAGAGCCAGCTATATCAGAGTAATTATGTTGGAGTTGAGTCGTATAGCTTCTCATCTGCTATGGCTCGGTCCTTTTATGGCAGATATTGGTGCACAGACGCCTTTTTTCTATATTTTCCGAGAAAGGGAATTAATATATGATCTATTCGAAGCTGCCACCGGTATGAGAATGATGCATAATTTTTTTCGTATCGGAGGAGTGGCTGCTGATCTACCTCATGGCTGGATAGATAAATGTTTGGATTTTTGCGATTATTTTTTAACAGGAATCGATGAATATCAAAAACTTATTACACGGAATCCTGTTTTTTTAGAACGAGTTGAAGGAGTAGGCATTATTGGTACAGAGGAAGTAATAAATTGGGGTTTATCAGGACCAATGCTCCGGGCTTCTGGAACACAATGGGATCTTCGGAAAGTTGATCATTATGAGTGTTACGACGAATTTGATTGGGAAGTACAGTGGCAAAAAGAAGGAGATTCGTTAGCTCGTTACCTAGTCCGAATAGGTGAAATGACAGAATCCATAAAAATTATTCAACAGGCTCTGGAAGGAATTCCGGGAGGGCCATATGAGAATTTAGAAATCCGATACTTTGATAGAGAAAAGAATCCCCAATGGAATGATTTTGAATATCGATTTATTAGTAAAAAACCTTCTCCTACATTTGAATTACCGAAACAAGAACTCTATGTGAGAGTCGAAGCCCCAAAAGGAGAATTGGGAATTTTTCTGATAGGGGATCAGAGTGGTTTTCCTTGGAGATGGAAAATTCGCCCACCCGGTTTTATCAATTTGCAAATTCTTCCTCAGTTAGTTAAAAGAATGAAATTGGCTGATATTATGACGATACTAGGTAGTATAGATATCATTATGGGAGAAGTTGATCGTTGAAATGATAATTGATATGACAGAAATACAAGATATCAACTCTTTTTCTAGATTGGAGTTTTTAAAAGAGGTCTATGGAATTATATGGTTCCTTATTCCGATTTTGACTCTTGTATTAGGAATCACAATAGGTGTACTGGTAATTGTATGGTTAGAAAGAGAAATATCCGCAGGGCTACAGCAACGTATTGGACCTGAATACGCCGGTCCTTTGGGAGTTCTCCAAGCTCTAGCAGACGGGACAAAACTTCTTTTCAAAGAAAATCTTCTTCCATCGAGAGGAGATACTCGTTTATTCAGTATCGGACCATCCATAGCAGTCATATCAATTTTAGTAAGTTATTCAGTAGTTCCTTTTGGCTATCACCTTGTTTTAGCGGATCTCAATATCGGTGTTTTTTTATGGATTGCCATTTCCAGTATTGCTCCTATTGGACTTCTTATGTCAGGATACGGGTCAAATAATAAATATTCCTTTTTAGGTGGTCTACGAGCTGCTGCTCAATCAATTAGTTATGAAATACCATTAACTTTATGTGTGTTATCAATATCTCTACGTGTGATTCGTTGAGACATCAATTTTTCTCTATTTCTTCCTATATATTATTTTCTTTCTAGGAAAAGGGGTAGAATGAATTGAGTAGATATCTTCATTTTTTATTCATTATTCGGATTGATGAACTAAATCAGATAGTTGTATGAGTGAAAGAAAACAGCTTTTCTATAAATTCGCAGTAAAGATATTGAGTCTCATTTTCTATGTATAAGAGTTAGAGAGTTGAGCGGAAATAAACAGAAGCAGAAGATACCGTTTACCCCAAGATAGGTTGATTAGTCATCCTGACTTGAAGCGGGCTCAAAAGATCAACCATATTGAGTTTTCACTATCGTTTGTATGTATTTTCATATATGTATTACCATATTTCATACATGTATTACCATAAAGGGCGATTGAACAAAAACGAGTGGATAGGTAGAAACACCAAGATACGCAAAGGATTAGTAATGGAGATTGTGTAAATTATCCAAAAGTAGACATTTCTACATAATACACAAAGAATACTAATTGGGGCTTTAAATTTGTAGAAGTGATCAGGCAGTACTCCCCACGATTCCGATCCAGAGTATGCTCCTATACGCCGATTAAATAAATGACTATTGGGAACGAAATAATCCTTTTTTTTTGTAAGTCCCCCTTTTTCATAAACAGAAAGAAGAATAGGAACGAAAAAATCGAAAGGAATACAAAAGAATAAAAAAGATCTTTTTTATTCTTTTTTTCCTATATCCATATTTATATCGATACAATTCGTGTCATAATTCATGGATTAATGTACTGTATAATTTTTTTTCGTAAGTGAAAACGATGGGTTATTTATCTTTTTACAAGGAGTATTTTATTGAAGAATCAAGTTATTACTCAACAAAGAAAAATTTAAATGATTATGTAAATTTTTAAAGAAAGGATGAGATCAATTCAGAAGTACTTTTTTTGCGTATTCTTTATTATTAATTATTAATATTAATTTTTTTTAAGAATTATTAAAACATAACAGACAGAATTCGATTGGTCTAATTTTGGACCGTATGATAGATTTTAATCTTATCTATCTTATAACCAAGCAGCTCAAGATAAAACGGCCCGGTCCTTAGATTTTTTTATGGCCCTTAAGGAGCCGTATGAGGTGAAAATCTCATGTACGGTTTTGGAATAGCGATGGAAACAGTGATGGTACCACCGACTATGATTATCTAATAGTTCAAGTACAGTTGATATAGTTGAGGCGCAATCAAAATATGGTTTTTGGGGATGGAATTTGTGGCGTCAACCTATAGGGTTTATCGTTTTTCTAATTTCTTCCCTAGCAGAATGTGAGAGATTACCTTTTGATTTACCAGAAGCGGAAGAAGAATTAGTAGCAGGTTATCAAACCGAATATTCAGGGATCAAATTTGGTTTATTTTACGTTGCTTCCTATCTAAACCTATTAGTTTCGTCATTATTTGTAACAGTTCTTTACTTGGGCGGTTGGAATATCTCTATTCCGTATATATTTGTTTCGGATCTTTTTGAAATAAATCAACGATATGGAGTTTTGGGGGCGACAATTGGTATCTTTATTACATTAGCTAAAACTTATTTGTTTTTGTTCATTCCTATCGCAACAAGATGGACTTTACCTAGGCTAAGAATGGACCAACTGTTGAATCTTGGATGGAAATTTCTTTTACCTATTTCTCTCGGTAATCTATTATTAACAACTTCTTTCCAACTCTTTTCACTGTAAAGGAATATGATATTCACAACTTGGCTTAAACAAGAGAAATAAACAAACATCAAATTATTCATATATATTCACGATATGTTCGCTATGGTAACTGGGTTCATGAATTATGGTCAACAAACAGTACGAGCTGCAAGGTACATTGGTCAAAGTTTCATGATTACTTTATCCCACGCAAATCGTTTACCTGTAACTATTCAATATCCTTATGAAAAATTAATAACCGCGGAGCGTTTCCGCGGTCGAATCCATTTTGAATTTGATAAATGTATTGCTTGTGAAGTATGTGTTCGTGTATGTCCTATAGATCTACCCGTCGTCGATTGGAAATTGGAAACAGATATTCGCAAGAAACGGTTGCTTAATTACAGTATTGATTTTGGAATCTGTATATTTTGTGGTAACTGCGTTGAGTATTGTCCAACAAATTGTTTATCAATGACTGAAGAATATGAACTTTCTACTTATGATCGTCACGAATTAAATTATAATCAAATTGCTTTGGGGCGTTTACCAATATCAGTAATTGACGATTATACAATTCGAACAATTTTGAATTCTCCTCAAATAAAAAAGAAGTAAATCCCTTGATTAAAGAAAATTTTCGAATTACTAAGTACTAAGGTTTCTTTTGTTTGGTCACGCCCTACAAATCCCAACTATTCATTAGTTGGTAATAATAACGTCTTAATTTTGATTGAAAATCGAGTAATATATATAATTATTTCGAAATATAGTTTCTGATTGTAATTACTCTTTCAGATCAAGAATTAAATTAGTCCAATATCTGTACCCACATTAAGTCACATCCCTGAGGATTTCATTCAATTAGGAATTGATTATAAATCATAAAAAATTTTTTCTGGTCGAGTCTCAATAAGGTCATGAAAAACATTTCGATTTTTATCTCTTTTTTTACATATAATGGATTTGCCTGGACCAATACATGATTTTCTTTTAGTCTTTCTGGGATCAGGTCTTATATTAGGAGGTATAGGAGTAGTATTACTTACCAACCCAATTTATTCTGCTTTTTCATTGGGACTCGTCCTTGTTTGTATATCCTTATTCTATATTCTATTAAACTCTTATTTTGTAGCTGCTGCACAACTCCTTATTTACGTGGGAGCTATAAATGTTTTAATCATATTTGCTGTGATGTTCATGAATGGTTCAGAATATTACAAAGATTTGAATCTTTGGACCGTTGGGGATGGCGTTACTTTACTGGTTTGTACAAGTATTTTTGTTTTACTAATGAGTACTATTACGGATACGTCATGGTACGGGATTATTTGGACTACAAGATCAAACCAGATTATAGAGCAAGATTTGATAAGTAATAGTCAACAAATTGGAATTCATTTATCAACAGATTTCTTTCTTCCCTTTGAATTCATTTCAATAATTCTTCTAGCCGCTTTGATAGGTGCAATCGCTGTGGCGCGCCAGTAATAACTCTTAAATCTATAGAATTGGCAACAGCAATCCAAATGAAACTGCATTCTGTGTTATCACATCTATTTCTCTTCAATTCTAATTAAAGATTGTTTATGTCGAAAATAGAAATTATTTTATTCGATCTATTACCAATCTATTTATTTGTTCCGTACTTTTTAGATTCTAGTCAATTGAATCCGTTGAACTGTTGTTCATATTATATTGAAATAAATCAAAATTTAATTGATAAGGAGTTGGTCAATGATGCTCGAACATGTACTTGTTTTGAGTGCCTACTTATTTTCTATCGGTATCTATGGATTGATCACAAGCCGCAATATGGTTAGAGCCCTTATGTGTCTTGAACTTATACTGAATGCGGTTAATATAAATTTTGTAACATTTTCTGATTTTTTTGATAGTCGCCAATTAAAAGGCAATATTTTTTCAATTTTTGTTATAGCTATTGCCGCCGCTGAAGCAGCTATTGGACCTGCTATTGTTTCGTCAATTTATCGTAACAGAAAATCAACTCGGATTAATCAATCGAATTTGTTGAATAAGTAGTATTAATCATAATTAATCATATAAATTAGAATATTCATAAATCCGAATTAGCATGTATTATGCATAATGTATGATCGTGTTTGCGAAAAAGTAAGAAATCAAAGTATCTTGGCTCCCTTACACGAGTCGGTCCAGAAGTAGATTGATTAAAAAAATTCTGGTAAATCATTGATTCATCTGGTGTCTAAATATATGATTCATTTATAAATTTACTAGATCGAAAATTTAGGATGTTTAAAAAATTTATAGATCCAATGTCACATTCAGTAAAGATTTATGATACGTGTATAGGATGTACTCAATGTGTCCGAGCTTGCCCCACGGATGTATTAGAAATGATACCTTGGGACGGGTGTAAAGCTAAGCAAATTGCTTCTGCTCCAAGAACAGAGGACTGTGTCGGTTGTAAAAGATGTGAATCCGCCTGTCCAACGGATTTCTTGAGTGTTCGAGTTTATTTATGGCATGAAACAACTCGAAGTATGGGGCTAGCTTATTGATACGTTTCAGAAAACCTTACTTGAATATATTTAATTTTTTTTTTTTACCACCAAAAACCCGCGCTCCAAAATATATTATTTTGAGCGCGGGTTTTTCTGGTCCAAGTGTATCTTGTTTTTACCACGAATGATTTTCCTTGGTTAACGATAGTTGTAGTTTTGCCAATATCTGCGGGTTCTTTAATTTTCTTTCTCCCTCATAGAGGGAATAAGGTAATTAGGTGGTATACTATTTGTATATGCATAATCGAACTCCTTCTAATAACCTATACATTTGGGTATCATTTCCAATTGGACGATCCATTAATCCAACTGACAGAGAATTATAAATGGATCCATTTTTTTGATTTTTACTGGAGATTGGGAATAGATGGAATTTCTATAGGACCTATTTTACTGACAGGATTTATCACTACTTTAGCTACTTTAGCGGCCCGGCCGGTTACTCGAGATTCCCGATTATTCCATTTCCTGATGTTAGCAATGTATAGCGGTCAAATAGGACCATTTTCTTCTCAAGACCTTTTACTTTTTTTCATCATGTGGGAGTTAGAACTAATTCCCGTTTATCTACTTCTATCCATGTGGGGCGGAAAGAAACGTTTGTATTCAGCTACAAAATTTATTTTGTACACTGCGGGAGCTTCTGTTTTTTTATTAATAGGAGTTCTGGGTATTGGTTTATATGGTTCTAATGAACCAACATTAAATTTTGAAACATCAGTTAATCAATCGTATCCTGTAGCACTGGAAATAATTTTTTATATCGGATTTTTTATTGCTTTTGCTGTCAAATCGCCGATTATACCCTTACATACATGGTTACCAGACACCCATGGGGAGGCACATTACAGTACTTGTATGCTTCTAGCCGGAATATTATTAAA